TCTCGTCATCAATACTGTCACTCTTCTCCACCCTATCAATATCATAACTCGGATCAATATTGTTACTCTTCTCCACCCTATCGATATCAGCAATAAATTTAGCAGGATTCTTGTCCAGGAACCTGTTCACAAATATCGTAATGAAAGGAAGATAGGAGTTTGTCGCTAGGGATTTGACCAAATAGGATCGTCCAGTTCCGATAGAGCCGATAACTAAACTACCCCTAGAGGGGGATAAGTCTAAGCGGAGCGAAAAGGGTTTTCCGTGAGATGGGAAATGAGCCTTTTGTGAATAAGTGATTGTCTGAGAATGAGCAAGGAATAAACGTCTTTCTGCTAAACAGGCTGTATTGAACTCATAAGTTATTAGATGCTTTTGCTGAATGTCAACTAAATCGCGTAAGTAAAGTGCTCCCGGTTGTTCAAGGATTTGATAACCAGCGTCACTCTTTGATAATTGATCACTATGAGTCAGACTCAATAGAACGCTTTTTTCTGTCGTTAATGCGGCTAGCTGAACCAAAAATTTGCTTTCTTCCTCATGAATCGAATCAGTGTTCGCGACCCAGGATTCAATTTGATCATCAATCCACTCCCAGTTCACGTTTTTGCTTTTTCTTATCAAGGAATAGATATCTTTACTTGTATGACTTATATGACTTAGCTTTCTGGCATTGATAGAAAAAGCAATTCGAGTCATAATATCGCTGAATAAATTCTTTAACCAAAAATCATTTGGTTCAGACAGAGGATACTTATCTAAAAGTGTTCGAACCTCAATCCTAGATGAGGAACTCATAAAAGAGTTTAAACTTTTTAATTTATTATGTAACTTAATAAACGCTCGCGAAACAAAGAAAAGATGCATAGTAATGAGATACCCAACAAAAATCACAAAGAACGTTTTTAAATAGAACATCTTTACCGAAGTCTTTTGATGAACTAGTTCTAGGCCCAGAAGAAAGTTATGGAACCCCCCCTTCCTCAAGCTCTCGATTGTTATAAAAAATGGCATTTTCCCTAATTCGATCTGAACAATTCGCCATGATAAAGCCAAAACCCTTGACACTAGGTCTGAAAATATCAGATTGATATATTTGTACCCTGCTAAAGTAAAAAAGCTTGGTAGATATCTTTGAAATAAATTCCATTTTTCTGATAAAAGAGAAAAAAAACTATCTCTTTTAAAACTTGTTTCTTTTTCTTTTCGATAAAAATCAATGGATTTTGAATAGGGACTATGACTCAAACCCATCTTTGAAATGAAATTGGGAAACTCAGAAAAGTTTTTGGCTTCGGAATCAGATAGATTCATATTCAGATCTAAAAAAGGTTGACAAGAAGTTCTGACTATTTGTGTCTCTGTTAGAGGTGTTGCAGAAGTATTTATGATCGAATAAATAGCTCTACCAATGACTGGATCGGAGTGAAAATCCTGAGATATGAATTTGAGATCTACTTGTGCCTCGATTGGTGAACTAGTACCTATACCCCCGCACAAAGAAACTATTTTCTTACGAAGGAACAAGCTATTCAGAAATTGTCCATAAAGAAAATTGAAATACGTAGTCCGAGTCCTTTCCACAGAAAATGGAAATCTTGTCTTACAATCGAACCAAAAGCGGTCCGGATTATTCAAGAATCGAAGTATATTTGCTTTATAAAAAGAATATATTAATAAACCTTTTGGAAATGAAATCGAATTTTCTTGATCGTGGAATATTTTTAAAAAATCCGAATCCTTTTTATAAAAAGATTTGGTTCGAGAATCAATCATCCACTTATTAGGTTTAGGTGATGTTATTGCTCCATTTACTATGAAGTTGGAAGTACCCGACTCTTCGGGGTTCAGTCTTTTTAAATGAACCATTTTAAATCCTATCGATTCGAACAACCGATTACAAGGTTTATGAGTTGGCCCTTGCAATTCATAGATATAAATTTCGGATCTCTGAATCGGGGTATTCCCTAAACTTACACAGTAAAAAATAAGTGAATTAGCCCAAAAGAAAAGAAATTTAGTCGCAAACCCAAGTATCTTAGTAAACAAAAAAACAAGCGAATGCAGCGAAAAGAAGGATCGAAGTGCCTTGGAAAGTCTGTCCAAAAGATAAGGAATTAACTTATATACCCTTTTTTGTACTTTTTTCTCTACGTACTTACGAACCTCAGACCAATCACTCCATTTTTCAAGAATATAAACACGGAATTGACCAGGAAATCGAATAAAAAAAACACGTAATTCACCAAACTTGACTCGCATGACTTCAAAACGACTCTTTTGGACTTGAAAAAAGTTTTTCTGCGCAGAAAGGAAATGTTCAAATTGTTCCTGTAAACTCTTTATACCATTTGACCATTTGTATCTATAGGTATAATTCTGTTTGATTAGATAGTTTCGATAATTAAGAAGAGCTGTTACTTTTTGCTCCCTTTGACTTTGATTGCGATGGTTGAATAGATTTCTTAGATAAAAAGCAATACTAGAGTCGTTTTGAATACATCGATATTGCCGAACGGATTCCATTCTATTTTTACTAGTAAAACCCAACACTTTTTGTCTGACTTGCTTAAAAAAAGAATCAGTATCCGGATAACATTGTTGATAACGAAACAAAATAGGAGACCAAACCCATAAAGATTTCTTTTTTAATTCAGCCCTATCATTGAATATCTCATTCACGAATTTTGTTTTCTCTAATCCCCAATCACTATTAAGATAAAAAGAAAATTCTTTATGATACACCGTATCCGGCTCGCCTATTGCTAGAGTACATAGATCTGCTCTTTCTTGCAATATCTCCTCGACTTTCAAATAGAATCGGTGAACTAAAATAAAAAATGGATTTTTTTTTGCCGGATCTGATGAAATAGAATGAATTGAGACATTTTTTTTTAAATACAAAAGGATTTTGAATAAATGAAGTATTTCTTTCTTTTCCGCCCGCCGGACAAAACAAAGAGGTTTCTTCGCAAATTGAGGATTTTTAGTGGCCCTCTCAATAAGAGTCGACGTCATGTATAGTTCTGAACATTTATCAGAGCAAAAATAACCAAGGAATCTTGTCCGAAAATGTTCCATTTTTTCCGGCAACCACATCTCTTTCTCGCGTTCCGTTTCAAGAAAGGAAGGATCCCAAGAACTTGCTCGTTCTTTTCGTTGTTGAAGATTTTTTTGATTGATCAATCCAGAATATTCCGAATCCTCATTCCGAAGGGAATCAAAAAGGTCCAGCGAGGATCTTTTGAGTTTACTCAAATTCTTTCCTTGAACAAAACGAGATCTTGATCTTGTGTAAGCAGACTGAAGATTTGACCATATATTCCGTCCCTTACTAAAAAACCGATCCTTGTTGAACCGCATATTACTACAAAAAAAAGAGGATTTGGGCCTATCATTTCCCCAATGAAAGAAAAGATCAGAAACATGCTCAATCCTATTTGACTTGCTTTTCACTAAGCTTTCCAAATTAGAGTCCTTCTGGTCTAGATAATATACAAAAGGAAACTCAACAGATTGGAGCGATTTTTCTTTTAATAAGATATCAATTCCAACAACCATTTTATTCAAACTACGATTCTCAATCAAGTTCCTCCACCGCACTTTTGTTATTGGCAGAACCTCAGTATTTTCTTTCGGTTTCAGTAAATCATTTTCAGATGGACTTTTTCCCTTTGGAAAAGAAAGGAGCAAAACACTCATTTTAGTGGCTTGATCATCAGTGCAAGTAAATGAGAAAGGAAAAAATCTTTTCAAATATAGGTTTTTTCGTTCAACCATATTTTGAGTGTTCATGCGATATATAAGGATCCCGACTCCAACTACTATGACTCCCTTTATCGTCAAATAGCGATTTTTTGTTGAACCCGGTAAATTGCGTGAAAGTAGGAGACTCCAAATTCGCGGATCAAAGAGTTTAAAAAAACGTTCTTGGCGGAAAAAAATGTGAATAAAGGAAAAGGATCCCACTAAATCTAATTGGGTCCATGAATCGAAGAAATATTTATGCTTATTTATCTCTCTCAATTCAAAAATACAAAATTTGCGATTTTGGTTTTTCATGCCTGTGTAAACCTCCCGAGTTTTTTTACTTTATTTGATTTTATATTTGAAACCATTGAGTTTTCAAATTTAATCTTTATTATATTTCTATTACTATATAAATTAATAAATTATAAATTTTTTTTCATGATATTTTACACTACAATTCTCCAGACAAGTGGAACTCCGTATCATTCCAAAACGCTATTGCTTATATATTTATACAATATTTTCAAAAGCCTATCTCTTATCCATATAAAAGTCCTCTTTAAGCATCCATGGCTAAGTGGTTAAGGCGCCCAACTCATAATTGGCGAAGTCGTAGGTTCAATTCCTACTGGATGCATACTATCTATTTACATATCATAAAAAGCTATCTGTGAAAGATTCTCGACTATTTACCTTTACAGGATTTGGGGCGAACGACGGGAATTGAACCCGCGCATAGTGGATTCACAATCCACTGCCTTAATCCACTTGGCTACATCCGCCCCAAAAATGAAAACAGGAGAAAGAACCGCTTTTCGCTAGACGATTGCGGGATTGCTCCTGTTTTTTAAGATTTAATCCTTATTATGCAGTTGTAGCTACAACATCAAAAACACAAATTAATAATAAAAATACTTAAAGACTATGATAATACACTTATACAAACCAGATCCTACAAGCACACGCACTCGAACTGGAACGGGTCAATCAAAATCAAAAAATTTGATCTCTGGAAAACATCATTGTAGTAACGGCCGTAATTTCAGAGGAATCATTACTATTAGACATAAGGGAGGAGGTCATAAACGTTTATATCGTAAAATAGATTTTAAACGGAATGAAAAAGATATATCAGGTAAAATTATAACCATAGAATATGACCCTAATCGAAATGCACACATTTGTCTCATCCATTATGGAAATGGCGAAAAGAGATATATTTTACACCCTCGAGGGGCTCTAATTGGAGATACGATAATTTCTGGTACAGAAGTTTCTATCAAAATAGGAAATTCTTTATTTTTTAACGAAATACCCTTAGGTACGTCTCTACATAACCTCGAAATCACACGTGGAAAAGGTGGACAATTAGCTCGCGCAGCAGGGGCTGTAGCTAAACTTATTGCAAAAGAGGGTAAATCGGCCACATTAAAGTTACCTTCGGGAGAGCTACGTTTTATATCTAAAAAATGTTCAGCAACAATTGGACAAGTAGGGAATTTTGGGGTGAAGCAGAAAAGCTTGGGTAACGCTGGAGCTAAACGTTGGATAGGTAAACGTCCTAAAGTGCGAGGACTTGTTATGAACCCAATAGACCACCCTCATGGAGGGGGTGAAGGGCGAGCACCAATTGGTAGAAAACAACCCAGAACCCCTTGGGGATATCCTGCGCTTGGAAAAAAAACTAGACGTAAGAATAAATACAGCAACAAGTTGATTCTTCATCAATATAAATAACTGTAATATGGCAAATATATTTATATACTTTTTGAAATAACGAAACTCGAATTAAAAAAGGTCAAATAAAATAAAAAAGTGACAACTAACAATATAATAATGCATTATTTAGTATGTTAAAATTATTATTATTGTTTCTTTTATATTAATTTTTAATTTGAATAATTATAAAATTATAAATTAAATATTAATAAAGAGATGAAAAATAAGATAAACAAAACGAGGAATAAACTATGATACGTTCAGTAAAAAAAAATCCATTTGTCGCTAATCATTTAGTAAAAAAAATAAATAAACTTAATAGAAAATCTGAAAAAGAAATAATAGTAACTTGGTCCCGCGGATCTACAATTATCCCAACAATGATTGGGCATATTATTGCCATCCATAATGGAAAAGAACATCTGCCTATTTATATAATGGATGATATGGTAGGACATAAATTGGGAGAATTCGCACCCCCTTTAAATTTCCATGGACATGAAAAAAATGATAATAAATCTCGTCGATAAATATTCGTTTAAAACTAACAACAAATTCAATAATTATGTAAGAGGTAAATTTTATGTACAAGATGTTCAATTTAAATTACCAGATGTTCAATAGAAAAAGCGCAGAAGTATACGCTTTTAGTCAACATATCTCTATGTCAGCTGATAAAGCCCGAAGGGTAATTGACCAAATTCGCGGGCGTTCCTATGAAGAAACACTTCTTATATTAGAACTTTTGCCCTATCGGGCCGCTTATCCTATTTTTAAATTGGTTTCTTCGGCAGCAGCAAACGCTAGTGACATTTTCGTTTCTAACAAAGAAAATTTAGTTATTAATAAAGCCGAAGTGAATCAGAGACCTGCTATAAAAAAATTAAAACCTAAAGCGCGCGGGCGTAGTTATTCAATAAAAAGAGCAACCTGCCATATTCTTATTGTAATAAAAGATCTTTCTTTAGACCCTTATGAATCGATGGAGCGAAACCAAGTAAGATGGAAAAAGAATAATCTACCTAAATCATATTCAAATCGCCATAATAGGAGGTGTTGATGGGACAAAAAATCAATCCACTTGGTTTGAGACTTGGTACAAATCAAGATCATTATTCTATTTGGTTTTCCCAACCAAAAAAGTATTCTGAAAGTTTACAAGAAGATCAAAAAATCCGAACTTTTCTAAAAAATTACGTCCAGAAGAAAAAGAGATTTCCCTTGAGTGTCGAAGGACTTGCACGCATCTCTATTTACAAGCGAATCGATCTAATCGAGGTGAGAATATTTATGGGATTTCCAAAATTTTTACTAGAAAATAGACCACAAGGACTCGAAGAATTAAAAAAAAATCTACAAAAAGAATTCAATTGTGGAAACCGAAAAATAAACATTGCTATAACAAGAATTGAAAAACCTTATCGCAATCCGAATATTCTTGCCGAATTTATAGCCGGACAATTAAAAAATCGGGTTTCCGTTCGACAAGCAATAAAAAAAGCTATTGAATTAGCGGAAGAAGCAGGTACAAAAGGAATTCAAGTACAAATTGCAGGTCGGCTTAATGGACAAGATATTGCACGTGTACAATGGATTAGAGAAGGAAGAGTTCCTCGACAAACTATTCGCGCTACTTTTGCTTATTGTTCGTATCCAGTTCGAACTATCTATGGGATTTTGGGCATAAAAATTTGGATATTTTTAGATGAAGCCAAATAAAGTTTTCTTAAAAAAAAATTTCCGAATTTTATAAGGTTAAATAAAACGTCAATTTATTTTTTTATAATTATTGTTTTCTTATTGCTATGCTTAGTGTGTGATTCGTTAATTTATGAACGTTTAGAAAAAAATTCGACTCCAAATCTAAACTAGTAATCAACTCATCAACTTCGGATTATCTTAATAAAAAAAACTAATTTAGTCATGATATGATTATTGGTCATATTTTTGTAGCAACTACAATTAAAAAAAAAAAAATACCTCTTAATATGTCAATCCATAGCAAAATTATTTATTTCTATTATTATTTTAGTATATTTAGTTTTTAATTACAAAATAAAAAGAGATATAGAATAACTTGGAAGGCGGAGAGAAAGTAAAAGTAAAAAAAAGCAAAAGTTCCAACATGTAAGGTCTACCAATATAGGCAGTGTAATAAAGCATAAAAACTTCAATTTATAAAATTTATAATTTGTACTAAATTGCGATAATATAAATATATAAAATTAAAGACTAAGCTTAACGCCATTCAAGACTAAGACAACTGGCTAAAAAACTCATTTTATTTGTGTATATTCTATAAAATAATAAAAGATTCAAGCTCCATTGTAAAATTAAGACCTAATCATTAAGCACGAACCGATGGGAACGACAAAACTTGTGAATGCAAAATCAAACTAATTGATTAAACAGATTCACTAGTTGGGATGGCGAAATGAACCGGAAATACATTTATAGATTTAGAAGTGACGAGTTAACCCTTTAACTGATCGAGAAAAGAAATTAAAAGAGTCAATATTCGCCCGCGAAATTTTGTTGTACCTCTGCGATTTTTAATTCGCGAGGAGCTGGATGAGAAGAAAATCTCATGTCCGGTTCTGTAGTAGAGATGAAATAAAAAAAAACATCAACTATAACCCAAAAAGAACTCGATTCCGTAAACAACATAGAGGGAGAATGAAGGGAATCTCTTCACGAGGTAATCATATTTGTTTCGGTAAATATGGACTTCAAGCACTTGAACCAGCTTGGATTACATCTAGACAAATCGAAGCAGGTCGACGGGCAATAACACGACATGCGCGTCGGGGGGGAAAAATATGGGTACGTCTATTTCCCGATAAACCAATTACTGTACGACCAGCAGAAACACGTATGGGTTCAGGAAAAGGATCCCCCGAATTTTGGGTCGCTGTTGTTAAACCCGGCCGAATACTTTATGAAATAGGTGGAGTGCCAAAAACGATTGCCAGAAGAGCTATTGCCATAGCAGCGTCAAAAATGCCTATAAAAACTCAATTCATTGTTTCGGAAAGCGAATAGAATAAAAAAAGTCGTACTGAAAACCAAGAAGCACAGTTTTTCTCGTATATTTGTGGACAAAAAATATTTCTTCTTTATCTTTCCTTTGCATTAGTATAGAATCGAGCAAAAAATACCATGATTCAATCTCAAACCCATTTAAATGTAGCGGATAATAGCGGGGCTCGAAAATTAAGGTGTATTCGAATAATAGGATCTAGTAAGCGTCGATATGCTCGTATTGGTGACATTATTGTTGCTGTTATAAAAGAAGCTGTGCCCAATACGCCCCTTGAAAAATCTGAAGTAGTTAGAGCCGTAATTGTGCGGACTCGTAAAGAACTCAAACGTGACAGCGGGATCCTATTACGATCTGATGAAAATGCAGCGGTTGTTATTGATAAAGACGGAAATCCAAAAGGAACCAGAATCTTTGGGGCAATCCCTCGAGAATTGAGAAAATTAAACTTTAATAAAATAGTTTCCTTAGCTCCCGAAGTATTATAAAAAGTTGTTTAATCTAGTCTGGACAATTGAAAAAAAAAAAAAAANTATCTCTATTGATTGAACATTGATTCGAATATTTCTCACGTATATAACTTTCTTTAATAAAATTCATTAAAAAATAAAAAAGCATGTTGTAAAGTTTTTTAAAAGGATTACGCCCACAAATTAAAATACATCATGGGTATCGACACTATTGCTGAGATATTAACTTTTATACGAAATGCTAATATAGCTGGGAAAAAAATGGTTAAAATACCATCCACTAATATTATTGACAAGATTGTCAAACTACTTTTACGAGAAGGTTTTATTGAAAACGTGCGAAAACACCGAGAAGACAGCAAAAATTTTTTGGTTTTAACTTTGCGACATAGAAAGACTAAAAAAAGAATCGTTACGAATAGTTTAAATTTAAAACGGATAAGTCGACCCGGTCTACGAATCTATTCTAAGTATCAAAAAATCCCGAGAATTTTAGGTGGGATGGGAATTATAATTCTTTCTACATCTCATGGTCTACTCACGGACCGAGAGGCCCGACTAAAAAGAATTGGGGGAGAAATTTTGTGTTATATATGGTAAAGCCAGTTTGAATCTAGTATACTCTGTCTTTCTGTATTTTCTATAATATTAGAACAAACTGATAAAATATAATTATTTTGATAATATTATTAAATATTTAATATTTACATAATAATTTTATAATTTTTTTTTGAAAAGAAAGATATTTTCCTCCGGTTAAATAAACTTTAAACTTAAGGAGTTGATTTTATGAAAAAAAGAGCTTCTGTTCGTAAAATTTGTGATAAATGTCGATTAATCCGCCGAGGAAGACAAATTTTAGTAATTTGTTCAAACCCGAGACATAAACAAGGACAGGGATAATAAAACTTAGTAACCGAAACGAAATATAATTTAAAAATTTTGAAATGGATATATCCATATATCAGATCACTTATTCAAAAAGATAAAATATGGCAAAATTAATCCCGAGAATGAGTTCGCGTAGGAATGGACGTCTTCGTTTACGTAAGACTACACAGAAAATACCACAAGGAATTATTCATATTCAAGCTAGTTTACAGAATACTATAGTAACTGTTACAGATGTACGAGGTCGCGTAGTTTGTTGGTCCTCCGCCGGTAGTTCAGGATTCAAAGGAACTACAAGAAGAACCCCTTTTGCTGCGCAAACTGCGGCAACAAATGCTATTCGTACAGCAATTAATCAAGGTATGTGCGAAGCAGACGTCTTGATAAAAGGGCCTGGTCTCGGAAGAGATGCAGCATTACGAGCGATTCGACGAAGCGGTATACGCTTAGAGTTTATACTAGATATCACCCCTATGCCACACAATGGCTGTAGACCTCCGAAAAAACGACGGGTATAAAGAGCAAAGCGTAATTTATTAATTTATACTAAATAGAAATGAAATACATTGAATTGCGTAAACGGCTTTATTTATTATAGCCGGTTTAGTTTGTCTGCATTTATGAAAGGTCAAGTAGAAATTGCAATGCGAATACCTTTGCTTGCATAAACGAGTGTAAACTTTGAGAATGGCTAAACCGGTATGAAAGAATATCTATATGATATTTTAATGAATTTGAAAGAATATTGGATTCAAAAGTCACGGCTATTTTAAAAAACTCGTCCTTTGATAATGAAACTTTTCCGATATATATTCTATTCATTTTCGGCAAAAATGGGGATTATAAAATGAAAATATAGTGTTGGACTGGTAAAAAATAAATACCTTTTGTTTCAATTGATAGAAACAGAAGTTTAAAACATAATTTCCCTTTACGTTTTCAGATAAAGTGACTCAATTAAAAAAATAATAAAAATCAAAACCAAGATGATCTTTTAAGTTTGATCTCTTCGAGATCAAACAAATTTTTAGAATTTTAAGAAAATATTTGGTACTTTAAATTGATAAATTTATCAAAAAATTCTTTCCCCTACCAGTTCATTATAGATTCATCTGCAAAAAAAAAAATAACTAAGAAGTGAAAACAAACTAGACGTTTAGTATCCAGGGAGAACTTGTAAGTAAAGAAAGGTTCCCCTAGATACATAAGCTGTGGTTTTGCACAATAGATTTAAAAAAATTAAAAAAAACCTAAGGTTAGGGATTTTTCAATAGGTAATGTTGCACCAATGCCCAACCAAAAGGAAACTGCGATACCAATTAAAAAGATACTAGTTGATACTGGACGTCGAAATGGATTTTGGAATTGATTAAGATTTTCTAAAAAGGGTATTGTTAATAATCCCGCGGGTATCGAAACCATTAAAAGAACACCCAATATTTTATTCGGTACTGTACGAAGTATTTGAAAGACAGGAAAAAAATACCATTCGGGCAATATTTCTAAAGGGGTTGCAAAAGGATCAGCCGGTTCGCCAAGCATTGCGGGCTCTAAAACTGCTAAACCAACATTACATGCAAGAGTACCCATAATAACAACTGGAAAAATATATAAAAGATCATTTGGCCAGGCAGGTTCACCATAATAATTATGACCCATACCTTTAGCCAATTTAGCTCTTAATATAGGATCGTTTAAGTCAGGTTTTTTTGTTATTGGGATAGGTGAAATCTGAGAGATCCATCCTCCGAGAGAACCGGATGTGATAATTTTTTATCCTCCAGCTCGAGCAATCCTAAAAAGCAACGACATTAAGTCAATATATAGATTTATAGACATAACACAGTATTATAATATATAATTATAATGTATATCGTTAATCGTTAACGTGAACTTGAAAACAAAAATTTCACTTTTTAGAAGTCAATACTCAATCCCCAAGTGGTCTATTACGAGCACGTGCTTTTTGGGTTGTCTTACACTTTCTTAAATGGGTAGTTTTTTTTTTACAATACACAAAATAAGGTTTCCTTGTTACTAAAAAAGTCTAGTCTATGTTCTTCGTTAGATCTCTTATTTATTTCACTCCGATAGTATTATATTAAGCCAATGCAGAGGAAATAACTACATATACATACTATTATTCCTTATATTTCTTTTAAAATTAATTAAAAAAAAATTTGATATGAGCTTTTGCTCTTTAATATTGGATTTTACGGAGCCGGCTTACATATAACAATTTTTATGTGATCATCGAAAAAATCTCTTGAAGCGAACCAGTCTATACCACACATAGGTCTTATGCATCAATTGGAACAAAGACACATTTTATTGGTAATGCCAATTCCAATGTGGCAGGCATATATCTACATAGACCCATCAATAGTTCAAGTCACACACTCCCATAATCCTTTTTTTTATCTTATTCCCTTTACCTTTCAACTATATTAATTTCAACTACATTATGTCAAAGGCTTAAAATAAAAATTTCCATTTAAGAAATATTCACTATATAGTAATAAAGTTCTACCAAGTTGAGTAATAAATACATGATGCATTCAATAAAGTTTTTTTGTTATAAAGGACCGGAAATACCCTGTTTACGTATCATTAAAAAGTGCATTAACATAAATATGCTAGTAATAACCGGCAATACAAAAGTGTGTAAACTGTAGAAACGAGTCAACGTAAATTGTCCCACACTAGCACTTCCACGTAAAAGTTCTACCAAAGGCGATCCTATTAGAGGAATAGCTTCGGGTACGCCTGTTACAATTTTCACCGCCCAATAACCAACTTGGTCCCGAGGTAAAGAATAACCGGTAACACCAAAAGATGCGGTCAATACAGCCAGAAGAACACCGGTAACCCACGTCAATTCACGAGGTTTTTTAAATCCACCCGTTAAGTAAATGCGAAAAACATGAAGGATCATCATCAAAACCATCATACTTGCCGACCATCGATGAACTGATCGGATTAACCAACCAAAATTAGCTTCAAGCATTATATATTGAACAGAAGAAAAAGCCTCATTCACGGTTGGCCGATAGTAAAAAGTCATAGCAAACCCAGTAGCTACTTGTACTAAAAAACAAGTAAGAGTAATTCCACCTAAACAATAAAAAATATTTACATGTGGAGGAACATATTTACTAGTTATATCGTCCGCAATTGCCTGAATCTCCAGGCGTTCTTCGAACCAATCATATACTTTATTTACGTTATTGAGATAGGTTGAATCCCCCTCTGAGAACTGTATATGAAACTTTCATTTCGTACAGCTCAAGCAAAAATGCCTCAATACTAAATGAAATGTTGAAATCTATTTAAAAGTAAGATTGAAACTTCTTAATTTCAGAGATTTCTCAAGTTTTAAATTTTTATTATTTTTGTGGCAATATTACCAAAATATCAAGTTAGCTCAGTCGTCGTTCTCTTTATTTTGACAGGCTTTTTGAAGTAACTCTTTCCATATCCTCTTTATTTTGAATTGGATAGGAATTGCTTTGTTGAGACCCTCTGAAGTGAGTAAAACCTCAGATTCTTTATTTCGAACCACGATGATTTATGATTCAATAAAAACCCTAAACAAAATTTAGGATTCCCTGAGTAAGAACCTTTTTATTGTCACTTAGATAATTTTTGAAAACTAAAAATAGATATAATTTGTAGATATATATTATTTCGGTTTCCAAAAGGTTTTACCGGGCACGAGGTCGGAATAGTAAAGAGTTAATAAATAAAATAAATAATAAATATGAATCATAGTTCCAGTCTATTTTGTGTTTCAGACACTCCAATTCATATCTGACGAAGTATAATACTTTTTAGCACGCTACCCAAAGTATAGGTACTATCAATCGGATCTAATCTAACAAGTCACACACTCATATTCCGGAAATGATAAAAATCAAGCAATGACGCAATCGAACTTCCAAAAAGAAAATAAAACTCAAATGGATCCCTAAAAAGCAAAGCCTATTTTAATTTATTGAAATTCCATCTAATAAAATGGAAGAATTATAAATTTCCAAAATAATAGATAGAAATACCACGAATAAACCTACTGCCACACCCATTAAGGGAGTCGTTCCCCACCCAGGAGCTACTTTACCATATTCTGAATTCAATGGTTTTAATAAATTACTTAAAGTGGTTTGTCTTGAACCGTTTTCAATCATTTTTGTCGCCATAAATCCCATATGTGTTTAGGTATATATAAATTTCATATAAAAATATAAAAATTATACAATAATTAATAATTAAAGAAGCAAAATCTAGCAATAATTAATAAAATGGAACTAGCAACTCTCGTTACCCTCTTTCTATCTGGTTTACTTATGAGTTTTACTGGATATGCTCTCTATACCGCTTTTGGACAACCTTCGCAACAACTAAGAGATCCATTCGAAGAACATGGAGACGAGTTGAAGTAATGAGTCCACTCATATTGGAGTAGTTAATTACTTCAACTTAATATATAATAAATTTTATTTAATCTTTTTTATTGGTACCGTAGGCGGTTCGCGAAAAAAAATTGCGAAAAATATGATACCTAAAGTTGAGACTAAAAGGAATGTATAAACCACTGCTTCCATAAATTTGATTGTGATTTCAAATGATATCTAACTTTCTTAACCAATGTATTTTTTATCCTACTCTAAATTCCTAAAAAGGAATATGTAAATATATCAGACTCCCAGTTTTCGTGTAGTTGGATCGCCCAGTTTTTGGAATGCTCCAAACTCAACTTGCACATCTAAATCCGGGTTAATACCTGCAAAAACATCTCTGAACAGGGTTCTAGCACCGTGCCAAATGTGTCCGAAGAAGAAAAGCAAGGCAAATGAACCATGACCAAACGTAAACCAACCCCTTGGACTACTTCTAAAAACACCATCGGATTTCAAAGTGGCACGATCTAATTCAAAAATTTCACCCAATTGAGCACGTCTAGCATATTTTTTCACAGTAGCAGGGTCGCTATAACTAACCTCATTGAGTTCCCCACCGTAGAATGAAACAGTTACGCCTACTTGTTCAACACTATATTTAGATTCGGCGCGTCTAAACGGAACATCCGCTCGAACAATTCCATCGCTGTCTACTAAAATCACTGGAAATGTTTCAAAAAAAGTAGGCATACGACGTACAAAAAGTTCACGTCCTTCTTTATCTCTAAAGATAGGATGACCTAACCAGCCAATTGCTATTCCATCTCCATTATCCATAGAGCCCGCTCTAAATAATCCTCCTTTTGCAGGATTGTTGCCTATATAATCATAAAAAGCTAATTTTTCCGGAATTTTAGACCAGGCTTCCGATAAACTTTGTTTTTCGGCTAATCCCGCACTAATTCTGCGATAGATTTCTTGTTGGAAATAGCCCTGATCCCATTGATAACGGGTGGGCCCAAATAATTCAATTGGAGTAGTTGCCGAACCATACCACATAGTTCCAGCAGATACAAAAGCTGCAAAAAATACAGCAGCAATACTACTTGAAAGGACGGTTTCAATATTACCCATACGCAATGCCTTATATAACCGTTGGGGTGGACGTACACTCAAATGGAATAGACCTGCTAATAAACCCAAAGTCCCGGCTGCAATATGATGCGAAGCTATTCCTCCTGAAACAAATGGATCAAAACCCTCTACGCCCCAAGCTGGAGTGACAGGTTGTACTTTTCCTGTTAATCCATAAGGGTCTGAGACCCAAATTCCAGGACCATACAAACCCGTTACATGAAATGTACCAAACCCAAAGCAAGTTATACCTGCGAGGAATAAATGAATTCCAAAGATCTTCGGCAAATCTAAAGAGGGTTTTCCTGTACGTTGATCACAAAAAACTTCTAAATCCCAATACACCCAATGCCATATAGCTGCCAAAAAGCATAAACCAGAGAAAAAAATATGTGCTCCGGCTACACCTTCGTAACTCCACAAACCCGGAGTTGTTATAGTGCCCCCTGTGATATCCCAACCTGCCCATGAGTTAGTTATTCCTAGACGAGTCATAAAGGGGATAACAAACATTCCCTGCCTCCACATTGGATCAAGAATAGGGTCAGAAGGATCAAAAACCGCTAATTCATATAGAGCCATCGAACCTGCCCACCCAGCAACAAGAGCTGTATGCATAATATGAACCGAAAGCAATCGACCGGGATCATTCACCAAAATAGTATGAACACGATACCAAGGTAAACCCATGGAACTACCCCTTTCTTAATAAAAGATAAAAAGACGCTTTATAACTTTCTTGCCCTGCCCTTAACAAAAACTTTTGAGCTATATATCTATTGATAAGACTAGAGCCTTTTTTTTTTATTTTGACGTTTCCCTATCAAAGTAAATTGTGAGAAAGATATAAAGTGTTTTTGCTTTAAATTTATGCCCATTGGTGTTCCAAGAGTACGTTTCCTATATGACGAAGATACAGGTCCAGTGTGGATTGATATATAGTGCGGCTTGACAGATAGATTGAGTCAGTTGGGCCTTTCCCCGTATCTTGTCCGATCGAGATAATCCCTTATTCACCAAAAATCAAAAATAAATCCAGGGAATCTTCCCGAATTTGTAGCGTGAAGTGCAATTATAATATTTGTTGGGGAAATAGAATGCCGGTCTTTATTATGGTTTTATAAAAAACTTGAAATATTCAAGCTCCGTTTACAAAAGCCACTTGGTAAGAGAACAAGGATTTTCTTTTATCACCTAACAAATGCCTAAACTTTAAAAACTGAAAAATAATTGACAATAAAAAAGAACCAAATGGCAATTGGAGTTTATTTGTTCTATATATCAAATAGAAAATGGGCCAAATATTGACCCGGAGGAGAGCAAAAACCTATAAAAAAACTCATTCAGGAACAAGAAAATGACATCGGAATTTGGATTAAATCGCGATGAGACAATAAATCAAGGAGAAGTTCACTTAATATACATATACGTTGAGTGACCAAATAACTTATTTTGAAAAATAAAATAGAAACAGGATGGAATCTATACATTGATTCTTTTTCAATATTTTGTTGAACCGTATGTGTCAAAAGGCACGTGTACGGTTCCGAAAGGAAAATAATTCAACCTAAACAACCGACTTTATCGTGAACGATGTCTTTTTTTAACCCATGCAATTAATGCTAAGATTGGTAATCAACTTGCAGGTCTTTTTATTTATCTTGGTATTCAAGATGATCCCAAGGATATTTTTTTTTTTATAAACTCTCCAGGTGGAGGAATAATATCTGGATTGGCTATTTATGATAGTATGCAAGTTGTACGACCAGATACCCAAACAATCTGCGTCGGAATAGCCGCTTCTATGGCATGTTTTCTCCTAGTTGGAGGAACAATTACCAAACGTCTAGCATTCCCTCACGCTTAGCGCTAAAGATTTTTTTTCATAAAATCAAGAGAAATACTATGCCTTCTTTATATGAATAGCAATATTTTATATTAAGTAAAAATAGCATGGCACTCTGAATTCGATATGAAAAGTTTGTCTTTCTTTTCAAAAAATTTGATTCTGTATCGAAAGAGTAGTTTAAACTAAACGTTCTTTTCGAAGTTTCAGTTCAGTGTCACAAACCTTTTGTTTATTTGAATATTGAAGTTTCCTTAAAAAAAATTTATTTGTTTTGGATGAAAAAGAAACTTTGGGATTGCTCCAGAAAAAAAACTAAAAAAAAATCGAACTAGAGAAAGCAACGGGGCCACCATAAAAATTTTTAACTTTTCTGAAAGGAAGGGTGGTAATTTGAGCATTTATTTAAACCTGATTCTCTTTCTTATTTCTTTCCTTAATAGATAGAGTGCAATTTTTATTAAGTTTAAGTTGATTAGCCGTATGCACAAGAATTAAAAAGTGCCTGTACGGTTTTTAATTCTCTTGGTTTTCTCTGAACGAAAGAAATTTTTTTTATTATCAGGGTAATGATCCATCAACCTCTGAGTACTTTTTTTGAGACTCAAACAGGAGACGCCGTGATGGAAGTAGACGAGTTATTGAAAATGCGTGACAACCTTATCAAGGTTTATGCCCAACGAACAGGAAAACCACATTGGGTTATAGGTGAAGATATGGAAAGAGACGTTTTTTTGTCACCAACAGAAGCAAGAACTTATGGACTTATTGATGTTGTAGGGGTTACGCTTATTTGAGTATGTATTTTAATAATTAGTCGGTTAGGATGATCTAAACCCAACCTTACATTATATAAATATGATTTACGATGCCAACTATTAAACAACTTATTAGAAATAAAAGACAGCCTATAAAAAAGGTAACAAAATCCCCGGCTCTTAAGAAATGCCCCCAGCGTCGAGGAACATGTACTAGGGTGTATGTGCGACTCGTTTACTCAATTAAATTATAAACTTACCTTATAAATAATAAAATTGTCCAAAGTTTCTAGTGGATATAAAGTTTATGGTTTTTATTTGTAAAAATCCAATTACCTCAACTTAAGTCGAAAAGAAATTCTCCTGTGGTACCAAAAGGTTATCCATTAAGCGGAGAAAAGACTACAAAAAAGAATGATTAGGATCCAAATCTGACAAAAACGGACTAACAGGGTCAGCGATCTCAGCAAATTTTCTTGCTTAAATATCGTCACTGTAATTATGTAGATCTCGTTGTGAAAGACCTATCACTCTTCACTCTACTAGAGAATTACTGGGTAGAGCCAAATAATAATGTGAACTATACAAGTTCTAAAGAAAATATAATAAATTAAGTGAAGAGCTCCGGTGTATAGAAACTACCTCACCGTTTAAAAAAAGAAGGAACCATAGAAACGAAGGAATCCCACTATCTTATTTTATTTTTTAACACTCTTTTTGCTACATACGAAATAAAAATGTCGTAGTTACTTCTTTTTTTCTTGTTTTGTAATAAAATATATAAAATATAAAATAACTAAAACAACAAAAGAAAAATCGTGGTTGGGAAGGTTAGAGTTGCAAAAGCCATTGGAAGTTTTTTTTTATACATTGGAGAAATTCGTTTTCATAGCTAAAATCAAACTAGAGAACGACTTAGTTATTTAATTATTTAAAAAATTATATATAAATATGACTAGAATTAAACGGGGATCTATAGCTCATAGACGCCGAACCAAAATAAGTTTCTTTGCCTCTACATTCCGAGGCTCTCATTCAAGACTTACTCGAAGTATTATTCAACAGGGAATAAGAGCTCTTGTTTCATCTCAGCGAGATAGGAATAGAAAAAAGAGAGATTTTCGTCGTTTGTGGATCACTCGTCTCAATGCAGCAATTCGTGAAAGTGGGGCATGCTATAGTAAAGGAATAAATGATTTGTACAAGAACCAATTGCTTCTTAATCGTAAAATACTTTCTCAAATAACTATATCAAATCCGAAATGTCTTTATATGATTTCAACTGATATCCTAAAGACAAACAAAAAATAGATTTTCATTTTAATGTCTCAACCAGAATACGTGAAAAAGAGTTCCCGGAGACTAAACTCCGGGTTTATTTGTAAATGTCATTCTATTTTATGGTGAAATTAAAGTATAGAGAATTCTTGAATTATATTAACTCAGTTCATTCCTCATTTTACTAGTTTTAGAATATATGAATCTCTTTCTGAATGTCTTTTTAGTTTTATTTCGAGTTTCTTTCGCTTGCAATCTAGCTTCCCGAATGCGTGCCTTTGTTTTTTCTAAACTTTCAGTGTTAGTAAAAGGTAAAAAAGATAAAATCCGAGCTTGTTTTATTGCAAGAGTAAGTAATCGTTGTTGTTTTAAAGTCAATTTATTGACTCGTTTAGATAATATTTTTCCTTGTTGACTAATAAATCGTCTAAGTAAGTCAATATTTTGATAATCAATTCGATCCCCTGATTGAATCGAGGGCAAAGGCTTACGAAAAGATTTTTTGGATTTTAAAAAAGGTTCCTTAGGTTTATCCATTGTTTGTTTAATCGTTCTATCGCATTGAAGTTTTTCGGATTTATCCAGAAAATAAATGTTGTTGCACTTTGTGAAATGTTTTATTTTTTTCTATTTTTTAATTTCTACATGAATCCTATGTTTGTAACAACGAGAACAAAATTTTTTCAATTCTAATCTATTGGGCGTATTGTGACGATTCTTTTGAGTTATATAGCGGAAAACGCCTGTTGATCCTCTCTTATCACTGGTTCGTATACATCCAGTACATTCTAAAATAACCTTTACTCGGACATCTTTCTTCTTTTCCATGAAGTTCCTTTCGTTTATATTTAATCGTGAGTCCTGATCCTTAATGTTCTCCTAATGACTAAAAAGAAAAAAAGGGCATGTCAACGCATCTGGGAAAAACCGGTTAATTTCTATTAAGAGAGCTGCTAAAACCCCTAATGAAAGCGTACTTAGTGCTGGGGCAACAGATAAATATGTTTTAAAATTTCGCATCAAAAAATCTCCCTTCTCTTGTTTAATGAAATCTAGATTCCTAATTTATCGCTTATTTACATTAAATAAACTAAAAACCTTACCTTTTTTATCCATGAAACTAAAAAAATTGTTTTTAGAGCTATATTAAAGTATAAAAAGTAAAGGGATGTAGCGCAGCTTGGTAGCGCATTTGTTTTGGGTACAAAATGTCACAGGTTCAAATCCTGTCATCCCTAGTTAAATTCCGTTCTTTTTTTAATTATGTAGATATAATTTATCATTTCATTCGACTTTGATATGAAAACGCTCTTAGTTCAGTTTGGTAGAACGTGGGTCTCCAAAATCCAATGTCGTAGGTTCAAATCCTACAGAGCGTGCTTTTTAACTTTTTAGAGGCAGGCGAAGTGAAGTGTAAATAAAAAGGGAGCTATCAATTTATCAAAAATCCAACCGATCACCACGCCTGTATTGTAAATATGCAGTTACGAATAGGCCAATCAAGGTAATAGGAATTATACCTAAAATGATTCCCAATAGAAAAGGTTCTATCATATATAGTTGATGTGTGAAATAAAGCAAAAAGAGGTAATAGCTAGACCACGATATAGTAAAAAGCATCTCAATTTGAATTAAGAGGTGAGAGAAGAGTCAATGGACATGACAAATATTTTGAAATTACTATAGAAGCGGAATTCTAAATCGCAAAACCTTTTTATTTATTGAATACTATATACTATATAAACATTCAATAATCTTAAATAAGTCGTTTCTTGCTTAGACCAATAAAAAGACCCGAAGTTAGAGTGAAAGCTCCCAATAAAAAACCAAAATAACTAATTATAGTAAGCATAATGAAGTCTAATTTGAGATTAGATTGTTTACATAGGTTTTCAAAACCATTTACCAAATAAAAGACCTCAATTTATTCAAAATTTGTCCATAAATAAATTAAATATGAATAGAATCTTCATTTTATATTACAAATTAAGCATTTAATTTGAGAAATCAAATCACGTTGCTGCGTTAAAAAAAAGGAGAACTTGACCTAGTTAAGTGATGATCTCACAAAGATGTTCTTTATTAAATTAACACAAGAATACAAAATATACGGAGCAAAACATGTCTGGAAACACAGGAGAACGCTCATTTGCTGATATTGTTACCAGTATTCGATATTGGGTAATTCATAGCATTACTATACCATCCCTATTCATTGCGGGTTGGTTATTTATTAGTACCGGTTTAGCTTACGATGTGTTTGGGAGCCCGCGGCCAAATGAATATTTTACAGAGAACCAACAAGGAATTCCATTAATAACTGGACGTTTTGACCCTTTGGAAGAACGTAATAAATTTAGCGAATCTTTTTAGTATTTTAGTATTTAGTAGGAGGTCCCAATGACTATAGATCGAACCTATCCAATTTTTACAGTCCGATGGTTGGCTGTTCACGGCCTAGCTATACCTACCGTCTTTTTTTTGGGATCCATTTCAGCAATGCAGTTCATCCAACGATAAAGTTTCACTAAACCGAATCCAAATTATATAGCTACGACACAATCAAACCCAAACCAACAAAACGTGGAATTGAATCGTACCAGCCTTTACTGGGGATTATTACTCATTTTTGTACTTGCTGTTTTATTTTCAAATTATTTTTTCAATTAAGAATAATGAGATATTAGGCATTCTTTCTTAACCCATTCGGAAGTTTCTTATCTACTCAATTATCCATGCCTGTTTATGGTTCCAGCATGACCATGTTATGAAATGATGTGGAGGAAAGCGGGATCAATGACCGATACTACTGGAAGGATTCCTCTTTGGATAATAGGTACTCTAACAGGTATTCTTGTCATCGGCTTAATAGGTCTTTTTTTTTATGGTTCCTATTCAGGATTGGGATCATCCCTATAGTATTTAGTAAATTCTAGTAGTGAGTAATAAGCTGATTGGAAATGTAAGTAGGAGACGGGAAGAACCCAACTTGATTTACTTTCAAGTCTAAATCAAGTTGAGTTCTTAAAATTTTTTGATAGAATCAAATATCAAGTATCAAGGAAGCGAAAAATCAAAAGATTCGGACTATTGAAGCACGAAGATCTCTACCTTCCTTGGATTGGATCAGACTGTAGAAAAAGAAATCTATACGTATCCTTCCGATTATCTCTACCAAGTTTTAAGAAAAAGTTTCTTCAAAATTTAAAGAGAAAAAGGTTTGATTTGGAAAACGACAACAAAGGTTTTTGAGACTGTTTCTTTTTTATCATCTTTCGAATTTTATACTCCGAAGTTTACAAGCTTATAAATCCATTTCGGTCAATTGGACTTTTTCAAACTGTTTTTTTTTTAGAATTAAAAAAATTTGTGCAATAATAATAGATGCGAAAAAAAACAACAGTACTTGGACACGTAATGGATCTTGTAGTACTATTTCCGCCTCGTCCTGACCAAATCCGCCCACATTAGGATTACTCGTTAATGGTTGATCCAATTTTATATATTCTCCCTCTGAAACAATCGGTTCAGGTCCAGGCGGAATAATATTTACAACTTGATGACTATCCGATCCATCTTTGACGATTATTTCATAACCACCTTTTTCGTTTCGTATTATTTTGCTAACACTACCAGATGATGTAGCATTAAAAACTGTATTGTTACTTTTGCTACCGTCAGGATAAATCTGACCTCGTCCCCTGTTTCCACCTACATATATAGGATATTTTAAGAAGTGCACCCTTCTATTATTAGTAGGGTTTGGGGAAAGAATTGGAAACGTCATTTTGGTATATTTCTGCCCAGGTACAGGGCCTACCACAAAAATATTTTTTGTATTGGGTCGATAATTCTGAAAAGACAAATTCCCAATTTTTTGTTTCAACTCAGGAGAAATACGATCAGGAGGGGCTAATTCAAAACCCTCGGGTAAAATAAGAACTGCCCCCACATTCAATCCACCTTTTTTCCCATTAGCAAGAACTTGTTTCACTTGCAGATCATAAGGTATTTGAACAATAGCCTCAAATATAGTATCAGGAAGTACCGTTTGTGGTACCTCAATATCCACCGGTTTATTAGCTAGATGGCAATTAGCACAGACAATGCGACCAGTTGCTTCCCGTGGATTTTCATAAATTTGTTGTGCAAAAATGGGATACGCACTTGAAATAGATGAGCGAGTTAGGATAGCCAGCATCAAAAATGCTGAAAGAAATTGAGTAATCTGTTGAGTTTTCCAAGAAAAAGGATTTTTAGTTTGCATAGTCCAATCGGGGATTCAAAATTAGATACGGTTAGGTCGCTTATCTAGTTGACTATATCGCGATTCGGTTAGTTGATCGACTAAAAAATTTCTAAACTTAAAAAAATCGGGATTAAAATATAAAATAGAAATTATAATAGAACAAATCGAAACTTCAAAATTTAAGCTTCAGATCACTTCATTTATTGAATTATAGACAATTAGAAGTGACGGAGAAACACGGTTTAAATATAGAAAAAGAAAATATTTAAAACTTATATCAAGACTTACCGGAACGATGCAAACAAGCCAAGATATAATTTGATTATTGTGATCCAATCCAAACGAGTCATAGATAAATCCAATCGTGAATTCCCAACCACGAGTTGAATGGTATCCAAAAAAAAAATCCGTGAATAGAAGAAGGAAAAATACTTTGAGTGTGTCACTTAAATTAAATAAGAATTTTTGTGACCAAGAGTCCAGAATACTAAGAGGGTTTTTATTACGCCAAATAGCGAAACGTTTTAGAAGAATCAAACATATTATATTTGTCGATAAGTGACAAATAATCTGGATAAAACTCTCATTTTGAATCTTTATTAATTGACTGGATTCTTCATAGATTCGTGTATTAAGGTTTTGTGGGAATGTCGGAAAGTCCTTTTTAATTACTTCGTCCAAGAAGAGAAAGTCCTCTAATTCTACGAATTTTTTTAAAAGACTACTTTCCTGAATATTATTAAAAAAAAGTTCGGAGTGGCTAGTATTCCACCAATGAGTAAGCCAAGATCCAAGACATTGATTCAATACCAAAAAAATCCACCAGGGCAAAAATAAACTAACTAAAAGATATAAAATAGGAGTGAATACTTTTTTTTTTTTCATTTTTGCAGCTTAAAAATTTTTGAAACAACTCATCACACTGTATTTAATAGTTAATCAAAAAGTTTTAGTCGAAGATCTTATTAAATTTTCTTCTAATTTTTTGTCTAGAAAACTTCAATTGGGACACGCAAAAAAGATGCTAATTCAGCAGCTTTTTTCTCCATTTCGACTGGTGTCAAATTTTCATAAGTACGAGTCAAAGGAATGGCCTTCTGGCCTCGAATGTCAAGATAAAGGATACGACGAGTATAAAGGCCTTCTTTTACTTCGATTTTAATGGACCTTATATCCTTTATAAGGAATCGGAATACTATGCGACGCTTTCTTCCCGGAAATACCCAACGAAAAACACATACAACTCCGCTCTTTTTATCAAATTGATCATAACCACTACCTACATTCCAAAAAATCATAGACCACAAATATGAACTAAGAAACAAACCCGAAATTCCGTAAAATGTCATGACTATCCCCTGGGGAAAAAAGGATATAAAATTTTGACTAAGATAACTGGATATTCCAACTAATAAGAATTCCAAGGAACCGAAAAGGAGGCTAAAAGCCCATAAAAAATTACTTCCTTTTCTAGAACCGGGTACAAGTTCTATCCATATCTGTTCTGATCGCCAACTCATACTTGATTCTAGTTTATTGGATTACTATATGTGAAAATACCCCATCAAACTAGTGCTGGTTCTTAATAAAACATAAAACTAACACTAGTTGCCCGTAAATGCAAATGCATGGGAGTAATTCATCAATTTGTTTAGATCTAAAATACGAAAGAGACCCTTTACTAGAATAAGATTCGACTCTTACTTTCCACAAACCAAAAAGGGGATGCCAAGTGGAGTTGAAAACTATTCTTTTTTGGAGCAGTAACAAATAACCCATTAAAATTGGAGGTTTTTAGATTTTCTTTTTATTGAAAGGCGTGCAGCTTAAACAACTCACTAATAACACCTTTTAAATACTGGCGAGGTACAATTAAGTCAAAAAAACCTTTTTCAAATAAAGATTCAGCCTCTTGTTCCTCCTCGGGTATGGTTTCATTCAATATTTGTTGAACAACTCGTGGACCCGCAAATGCAACGAAAGTACCGGGTTCGGTAATAAGAATATCACCTAACATAGCAAAACTCGCTGTCACTCCACCTGTTGTGGGAGATGTAAGGATTGATACATAAAATAATTTTGTATTTGATTGATAATTATATAAAGCAGAAGATATTTTGGCCATTTGCATCAAACTCAAACTTCCTTCGTGAACACGGGCACCTCCAGAAGCAGACATTATAAGAAGAGGTAATAAGTTTTTGGTAGCGTGCTCAATTAAACGAGTTATTTTCTCTCCTACTACACACCCCATACTACCGGCCAGAAACTGAAAGTCCATAACCCCAAATGCGACAGGAATACCATTTAATTGGCCTACGCCAGTTTGAACAGCATCAAGTAATCCTGTTTGTTTTTTATAAAAAGCAAGACGTTCTATATAAGTTCCGCCCTTTTCCTCTTCTTTTTTCGCTTCCGCGTCATCATCCAGGTCCCATACCCATTCCTCATTCAAATTCGGTTTTGTCCAGTTCTGGTCTATTTTCCCTTTCTCATTTGGTTGAATATATTGGGGGAGCTTTGGTTTCTCAATAAATTTGGCAGTCATTCCCAGTAGTTTGCGCATGAAGTTCCTATAAATTTGCTTATTCCATTCATGAAGAAAGTCCTCGTAACATTCCAATTCCGCTTCTGAATCAAATTCAATGGAATCCAGCGAAACCATGTCTTGATCCAGAGGATTCCATGTACCCTCATCAATCAAAAGATCAATTCTATCGGAGCTAGTCATTTTAAAATAAGATCCACACTCCTCACAAATTTGCATATTGGATTTCAACATTTTTTTATAATTCGGAATAAAACACTTTTCACATTGCTCCCACAATTCCCTATAATGATCGGGATTTCGGTTGCTTATCAATTGCAGTTGTTCTTGTTTAATCAATTCCGTGCGATCTTGTTGTTTTCGCTCGTTTTGTCCACCACAACAAATCAATTCATCAACGTACATGTAAGTCTCAGTACTTATACCGATTTTGGCCCGAAGATAATTTTCAATCGAACTAGTTATAATAATTTTATAAGGATCTTTCTTCAAAATCCCATGGTTAATATCTAAATAGATTGCATAAGTTTCTCCGGTTATATCTCGAACTGTAAAAGTTTCATTGTACCAATTCGCACCATTCCAATCACAATTTTTACTAGTCATATTTTCACCAGGTCTGCCAAGCTCAGCCCCTTGTTCGAACTCTTTCTGAAAGGAATTAGATAGCCAATTTTGCATCATCGTGTTTTTGTTCCTCCTTTTGGAAAAAAAATTTTCAATAAGATAAATTAAAGTAATATTGAATTACAGCAAAACAATAGTGAATTCGATAAAAAAAGTATGCAGTAAGTGATTTTAAATAAATATTGAACGGTTCTATAACGAATCTTTATATTTCTAGTGAGGCTTGTGAAAAACGGAGCAATATGAAATTTTACAATAGAAAAATAAATATATTAGAATTTTTAACTTATTACTCTATTATAATTATATATAAATATAAATATATATATATATATACAAGATACAAGATCTACAAGACAACCTAACTTTAAGTATTAGTTTATTATTGAACTACTTTGGCTTCAATATATCAACACAGAATATGTATTTAACGCAAACCACTTTTTATTTTCAATCTGTTTACCTTTTCGTATTGGCATTTTATTAACAGATTGCGTCGAAGGGTTGTTCTTCTTATCCTTTATCTACTAAAGGAACCTCTAAAGTTTCTCATTCTTTTGTCTCCTTTAGATCCAAGGTATCCATTGATTTGAAGTCAAATCGAATCTCTTTCCATATTTCACAAGCCGCAGCTAGTTCCGGGCTCCATTTGCTAGCTTGTCGAATAATTGAATTGCCCTCCTGAGCAAGATCCCGTCCTTCGTTACGAGCTTGTATACATGCTTCGAGAGCAACTCGATTAGCTACGGCACCCGGCGCATTCCCCCACGGGTGACCTAAAGTTCCTCCACCGAACTGTAGTACCGAATCATCGCCAAAAATATCGGTTAAAGCAGGCATATGCCAAACATGAATACCTCCTGAGGCCACGGGCATAACACCTGGTAATGAAACCCAATCTTGACTGAAATAAATCCCACGACTTCGGTCTTTTTCAACAAAATTATCACGTAATAAGTCAACAAAGCCCAAAGTAATCTCTCTTTCTCCTTCTAATTTCCCTACGACAGTACCTGCGTGAATATGATCTCCACCAGACAAACGTAACGCTTTTGCTAGTACACGGAAATGTATGCCATGATTCTTTTGTCTATCAATAACTGCATGCATTGCACGGTGAATGTGAAGAAGTAGACCATTTTCTCTACAAAAGTGAGCCAAAGAAGTATTTGCAGTGAATCCTCCTGTTAAGTAATCATGCATGATAATCGAAACTCCCAATTCTTTAGCAAAACAAGCTCTTCTTAGCATTTCTTCACATGTACCTGCAGTAGCATTTAAATAATGTCCTTTTATTTCACCGGTTTCAGCCTGTGATTTATAAATTGCTTCAGCACAAAATAAGAAACGATCTCTCCAACGCATAAAGGGTTGTGAGTTTACATTCTCATCATCTTTGGTAAAATCAAGTCCACCGCGAAGACATTCATAAACCGCCCTACCGTAATTTTTAGCAGATAAACCCAATTTTGGTTTAATCGTGCATCCCAACAGAGGACGGCCATATTTATTCAATTTATCTCTTTCAACTTGGATACCGTGAGGTGGGCCTTGAAAGGTTTTAGTATAAGCTGGAGGTATTCGGAGATCTTCTAGACGTAAAGCACGAAGTGCTTTGAAGCCAAAAACATTTCCCACAATAGAGGTAAACATATTGGTCACAGAACCTTCTTCAAAAAGGTCTAAAGGATAGGCTACATAAGCAATATATTGATCTTTTTCTCCAAATACGCGCTCTATGTGATAGCATCGACCTTTGTATCGATCAAGGCTGGTGAGTCCATCGGTCCACACAGTTGTCCATGTGCCAGTAGACGATTCGGCAGCTACTGCAGCCCCGGCTTCTTCAGGTGGAACTCCAGGTTGCGGAGTGACTCGGAATGCTGCCAAGATATCAGTAGCGTTGGGTTGATAATCAGGAGTATAATACGTTAATTTGTACTCTTTAACACCAGCTTTGAATCCAACATTTGTTTTAGTCTCTGTTTGTGGTGACATAAATTTCTCCTTATAACTCATGAATTAATAACAATAAGGTCAATTTGACAGGAATGAAACGTTTCACAAGTGTATTTTACCAAAATTCTACCTCTTCACATAACAAATAAAAAAGAAAGGAATATTAGATACCTTATAGTGAACCTAAAAATAACATTAAAAAAGAAAAGCCAATGAGAGCAAAATGCAGTTATGAATTGTCCGGGGAACTTTTCAATACTCTACAATATTGGTTGGGTAAAACTAAATTTAAAGGAATGAGCTAATTTTATTTTATTTTGGATAATAGCCCAAATGCTAGTGAATTACCCCTGTACTAAATAGCTGTAACATTTATTTTGAATTCGAAAAATGCTATTTTTTTATTATTTTTCAGTTCTATGGGACTAACTCCTAATTATGATTATGACGATTGAAAAAAAAAATCGAGGGCATATCGTTCAAATAATTGGTCCGGTACTCGATATAGCTTTTTCACCAGGCAAAATGCCTTCTATTTATAATGCTTTGATAGTTAAAGGACGAGACAATCAAAAAACAAACGTGACTTGTGAAGTCCAGCAATTATTGGGAAATAATCGAGTTAGAGCTGTTGCTATGAGTGATACAGATGGTCTAATGCGAGGGATGGAAGTAATTGACACAGGAAATCCTATCAGTGTTCCAGTTGGTGAATCAACATTGGGACGAATTTTCAATGTGCTGGGGGAACCTGTTGATGAATTGGGTCCTGTCGAGACTAATAAAATTTCTCCTATCCATAGATCTGCACCCACCTTTATAGAGTTAGATACAAAATTATCTATTTTTGAAACAGGCATTAAAGTTGTAGATCTGTTAGCCCCGTATCGCCGCGGAGGAAAAGTCGGACTATTTGGAGGAGCTGGAGTAGGAAAAACAGTACTCATTATGGAATTAATTAATAATATTGCCAAAGCTCATGGAGGGGTATCTGTATTTGCCGGAGTAGGTGAACGTACTCGTGAAGGAAATGATCTTTATATGGAAATGAAAGAGTCCGGAGTGATTAATAAACAAAAGCTGGCAGAATCCAAAGTGGCCTTAGTTTATGGTCAGATGAATGAACCCCCCGGTGCGCGTATGAGAGTGGGTTTGACAGCCCTAACTATGGCGGAATATTTCCGAGATGTTAATCAACAAGACGTACTTCTCTTTATTGACAATATTTTTCGTTTCGTCCAAGCGGGATCAGAAGTTTCGGCTTTATTGGGCCGAATGCCCTCGGCTGTGGGTTATCAACCCACCCTGAGTACAGAAATGGGTTCTTTACAAGAAAGAATTACTTCCACTAAAGAAGGTTCCATCACCTCGATTCAGGCAGTTTATGTACCCGCAGATGATTTAACAGATCCTGCTCCTGCTACAACATTTGCACATTTAGATGCAACTACTGTACTATCAAGAAGTTTAGCTGCGAAAGGTATCTATCCAGCAGTTGATCCATTAGATTCAACGTCAATGATGTTACAACCTCAAATTGTTGGCGAGGAGCATTATAAAACTGCGCAAAAAGTAAAACAAACTTTACAACGATATAAAGAACTTCAGGACATTATAGCTATCCTCGGGCTAGACGAATTATCTGACGAAGATCGTTTAACGGTAGCAAGAGCGCGAAAAATTGAACGTTTCTTATCCCAACCTTTTTTCGTAGCAGAAGTTTTTACTGGTTCTCCGGGTAAATATGTTGGTCTTTCAGAAACTATTCGAGGGTGTAGTTTAATCCTTTCAGGTAAATTAGATTATATTCCGGAACAGGCTTTTTATTTGGTAGGTACTATTGATGAAGCTACCGCGAAAGCGATGGTATAAAAGGAAAAAATTTTACTCAATGACTTTATTAAAACTTTGTGTACTTACTCCAAATCAAATTGTTTGGGATTCGGAAGTGGAACAAATTATTTTATCTACCAAGAGTGGACAAATCGGAATATTATCTAATCACATTCCTATTGCTACGGCTCTAGATATAGGTATTTTGCGAATAAGGCTTAATGGCCAATGGTTATCAGTTGCTCTGATGGGGGGGGTTGCTCGAATAGCCAATAATGCAATTACTATTTTGGTAAATGATGCGGAAAGAGGTAGTGACATTCATTGCCAAGAAGCTCAGGAAACTCTTGAAATAGCCGAAACGAAGTTTAAAAAAGCTGAAGGAACGAGACAAAAATTTGAGGCAAATGTTGCTCTACGCCGCGCTCAAACACGGATAAAGGCCAGTCATGCAGTTTTTTAAATGAGAGGGCGGTGAAAAACTTATTAGATAGTGATATAATAAGTTATATCTACTATTGGATTTGAACCAATGACTCCCGCCGTATGAAAGCAGTACTCTAACCGCTGAGTTAAGTAGATATTTTATTTACTCAAAAATTTGATAAGTAAAACTCCTCACCTTATCAAATTAAAAAAAAAAGTTTTATTCCTCTTAATTATTAACTTGGATAAACTCGAAGTTGGAAATAGTCATTATTTATTTCACTGCTACCTGGTCAGAGACAGATCAACGTCTAGTTTATTTTCACATTTTTTTTGTCTCTGATTCCGAATGCAGCAGAGCACAACGAACGCTTATAGCTTATAGATAAACTGATCAAAAGACAGTTTATCTATATTAGGTACCCAGTTGGAGTCCTAAAAAAACTATACACGTCCAAAAAAATCGTGTGTCAGGAACCAGATTTGAACTGGTGACACGAGGATTTTCAGTCCTCTGCTCTACCGGCTGAGCTATCCCGACTTCATTTCCTAATGTAAATTTTAGGCAATGAAAAAACTAAAAGGGGACGAAAGGCCTTTTTCGAATTTGAAGAATTCCTAACAAAATGAAAAAAGGGGGCGAGCGTAATAGCAGTTTGTCACACCTTTGGGGATAGAGGGACTTGAACCCTCACGATTTTTCAAATCCACGGATTTTCTTCTTACTGAAAATTTCATTGGTATCTGTATTGATATGTAGAAAAGGACTCTCTCTTTATTCTCAAATAACTTTGTAAAAATATTTATCAACCTTTTTTTTATTTGTTAGAAAAGCTTCCGTTGAGTCTCTGCACCTATCCTTAGTTTTTTATAAAATAATAAAATATAAAAAGGATTTGGCTCAGGATTGCCCCTTTTCTTTATTCCAGGGTTTCTCTGAATTTGAAAGTGATCACTTAATAAGTTTCCATACCAAGGCTCAATCCAATTAAGTCCGTAGCGTCTACCAATTTCGCCATATCCCCTTATTTTACCTAATTTATACTCATTTGAAATATCAGTAGTATATAGCCATAAAAATTAAAACAGAAAGAATGCATAATTCCAGTCTAGCACAAAGCAAAATTATCTCATGTGGGCCCGCTTAGCTCAGCGGTTAGAGCATCGCCTTTGTAATGCGATGGCCATCGGTTCGAGTCCGATAGCTGGCTTTTCATTTTCTTAGTGATATTTGAGTAAATCGAACTACAACCTAACTTATACACTTCGACATTGTATAAGAGCTAATAAAAAAATGAGATGGAAAATCTAAATATAGTCAGCATATAAAATTTAAGGAGTATTTATGTCGCGGTATCGAGGACCTCGTTTTAAAAAAATACGCCGCCTTGGGGCTTTACCTGGATTAACTAATAAAAGCCCTAGGGCTAGACGTGATCTTAGAAATCAAGCTCGTTCCGAATATAGGATTCGACTCGACGAAAAACAAAAATTGCGTTTTCATTATGGTCTTACAGAACGGCAGTTAATTAATTACATTCGAATTGCTAGAAAAACCAAGGGGTCAACTGGTAAAGTTTTACTTCAATTACTTGAAATGCGTTTGGATAATATTCTTTTTCGATTAGGTATGGCTTCCACAATTCCTGCAGCGCGTCAATTAGTAAACCATAGACATATTTTAGTAAATAGTCGTCTAGTAGATAGACCTAGTTATCGCTGCAAACCGCGAGATAGTATTATGCCGAAGAATCAAAACAAATCAGGTATTCTTATTAACAATTTTATGGAGCTATTCGCTCGCAAGGAATTGGCAAACCATTTAAACGTTTCCTCAGCGCCGTCTAAAGGCTTAGTAAATAAAATAGTAGATACGAACTGTGTCGGTTTGAAAATAAATGAATTGCTAGTTGTAGAATATTATTCGCGGCAAACTTAATCCTAACTAAAAGGTCTGTTGGTTTTTAGTAAAGTGAGTTCAACGAAGGTGAAAAAGAACAATCCAAATTTCTTTTGATCCTTTTGAGGATTTTTTGGATAGAAAGGACAAAGAAATCTTAACTGCGAATTCCCAAGGAATTTGATCAAAACGTGTAACTTATGCCTAGATCGCAAAAAAATGGAAATTTTATTGATAAGACCTTTTCAATTATTGCTAATATATTATTACGAGTAATTCCGACAACCTCAGGAGAAAAAAAAGCATTTACCTATTACATAAACGGGATGTCAGCTCAATATGAAGGAAATTATGCAGAAGCTTTACAAAATTATTATGAAGCTATGCATCTAGAAATGGATCCATATGATCGAAGTTATATACTATATAATATAGGTCTTATCCATACAAGTAATGGAGAACATTCTAAAGCTTTGGAATATTATTGTCGAGCAATAGAACGGAATCCTTTTTTACCCCAAGCATTTAATAATATGGCTGTTATTTGTCATTACCGGGGGGAACAAGCCATGCAAAAGGGAGATTCTGAAATTGCGGAAGCTTGGTTTGATCAAGCCGCTGAGTATTGGAAACAAGCTAGAACTCTTACTCCCGGTAATTATATAGAAGCGCAGAATTGGTTAAAGATCACTTTGCGAGACGACTAAAAGAGTGTCCCTTTTTTTATTTTGAGTTATGGAAATTTATAGTTATCCTTTATAGCAGGAGAATAGGAAACGTTTTAGCTTCAATGTAAAAGAGAAAATAGCCTGATCTATAAACTTCTAAAGTTAGATCAGAATCATTACTAACGTTGTACAACCAAGTCCCTTTTGTCTGAACGCCAACTTTTTGTTATCTGAAAGAAGTCCGTTGGGTGTCAAACGTATATGTCATATTATATTTCATATTGCAGATAATAATTGCTTAAAAAAAAAGAGGAGGACTCCATGATTATTCGTTCGCCTGAATCGGAAGACAAAATTTTGGTAGATAGTGATCCTGTCAAAACCTCGTTTGAAGAATGGTCCAAACCCGGTCATTTCGCAAGAACTCTAGCTAAAGGTCCCGATACTACCACTTGGATATGGAACCTACATGCTGATGCTCACGATTTCGATAGCCATACTAGTGATTTGGAAGAAATATCACGAAAAGTATTTAGTGCCCATTTTGGACAACTCTCTATAATATTTATTTGGCTGAGTGGCATGTATTTCCACGGTGCTCGTTTTTCCAATTATGAATCGTGGTTAGCTGAGCCAACTCATATTCGGCCTAGCGCCCAGGTGGTTTGGCCAATAGTGGGTCAAGAAATCTTGAATGGTGATGTCGGCGGGGGTTTCCGAGGAGTACAAATCACCTCTGGTTTTTTTCAGCTGTGGAGAGCTTCTGGAATAACTAGTGAATTGCAACTCTATTGTACCTCAATTGGTGCATTGGTATTTGCAGCAGTCATGCTTTTCGCGGGTTGGTTTCATTATCATAAAGCGGCTCCAAAATTAGCGTGGTTTCAAGATGTAGAATCCATGTTGAATCACCATTTGGCAGGTCTACTTGGACTTGGGTCTCTCACTTGGGCGGGTCATCAAGTTCATGTATCTTTACCAATTAATCAATTTCTAAATGCTGGAGTGGATCCTAAAGAAATCCCACTTCCTCATGAATTCATCCTTAATCGTCATCTTATGGCTCAAGTTTATGCCAGTTTTGCCGAGGGAACAACTCCACTTTTCACTTTGAATTGGTCAAAATATGCCGATTTTCTTACGTTTCGTGGAGGATTGGATCCCGTAACAGGTGGCCTATGGCTAACTGATATTGTGCACCATCATTTGGCTATTGCGATTCTTTTTCTTATAGCGGGGCACATGTATAGGACAAATTGGGGCCTTGGTCATGGTCTAAAAGATATTTTAGATGTTCATAAGGGGCCATTCACGGGGAATGGACATAAAGGTCTATACGAGATCTTAACAACATCATGGCATGCCCAATTAGCGCTAAACCTAGCAATGTTAGGCTCATTAACGATTATTATAGCTCACCATATGTATGCAATGCCTCCTTATCCATATATAGCTACTGACTACGGTACCCAATTGTCATTGTTCACACATCACATGTGGATTGGG